GTTTCTTAAGTTAAAAGCATTTGATATTAACACCTGGCTAAAGTTAAAAAACTTTTTATTTTTCCTGAAAAATTAAAAAAAACCAAAGGGGGACCCCTTGTATATTTTTTTTTAAATTTTTTTGTATGGAAAAACCTAATGATTGAAAAAGGCAGAAGTTTTTAGTCACATTGTGTTTCCGATAGAAGGCTTTTTTTTTTTTTTTTTTTTTGTTTTTTGTCTTTTCGTGAAAACTATTTAAGACTTTTTTCCGGTCCTTTCGTACTAGGGAGAATTAATAGAAGATAGAAGCTGACCTGACTCACGTCGGTCTGAACTCAGATCATGTAGGGAATTAATGGACGAACAGTCCAACCTTAAAGAGCTGCTGCACCCTCTGGTTACCCCAATCCAACATCGAGGTCGCAATCCTTTTCGTCAATAAGGGCTCTTAGAAAAGATAACGCTGTTATCCCTGCGGTAACTTTTTCCGTTTTCCAAAAGTATTGGTTCTCAAAAATGGGGAAGGAGAGTTGATTCTCTTCCTAGAAAACTGGAGGATATTTTTTCTCCATGGTTGCCCCAACCAAAGCCTGGCCTACAGAGGTTTTTCCCTGGGGAAGGATGAGTGTAAGTGAGTAGGGTAGGCTAAAGCTCGACAGGGTCTTCTCGTCTTTCTCTCTGAAGTACGCTTCTTCACGTAAATAGGAGTTTGTGTGGAAAAAAAGGGAGACAGTTAAAGGATGAAAAGCCATTCATACGGGTCCCCATTTAAGAGACAAGTGATTATGCTACCTTTGCACGGTCAAGATACCGCGGCCGTTTAGGAAAGTGCTTCCCACTGGGCAGGCCTAACCCCTTATGAGTTCCAAGGGGCTATGTTTTTGGTAAACAGTCATCCTCTAGGTTTGCCTAGTTCCTTCCTTTTCCTTTTTCCACTGTTCTGGGGGCTCCTGTGTTGGAGGGATAGCAAGGGTTTTTTTTCTTGGGTTTCCAAAACTATTCTTGGTTGATCGGGTTAGTTTTCCGTTGCCCAGAGCTGTTTTGTATACTTACTCGTTTTAACATTATAATTTTTCTCAATACCATTTTGATAGGTTTGGGTGGGAACACAGATATTTTTGGTTATTTCGTTTTATGAGCTTTAACGCTTTCCGAAATGATGGCAGCTTTTAGGCCTACTTAAATAATAAACCTTGGATGATCTTATTGTCCTTTCCTGGTCTCTTGGTTGTTTCCTTCTTGAAAGAGGAACTTGTCTCCCTCTTTCTTTCCTTCCTTTAAAGGTGCTCTTGTTAAAAATTGAGAATGTTCATAATAGAGGGGGTAAGGAGGGGAAGCTTAAACTTCTTTCTTGAGAAACCAGCTATCACCTAGCGCGTTTAACATTTCATTTCTAACCCTTCCTCTTTCCCCACTCTTGTAACAGTGGGAGGATTCTCTTGATTAAGAGGAAGAGGGTTAGCTCTCTAGGTTTCGGGCTTTGGAGAATTTTCCTGAAAAATCTTGTTAAACCATAATACAAAAGGTACGAAAGACTCTTTTACTCCTTTTAATTTTCACTTTATTTCAGTTTTCCCTTGTGGTACTTTTATAGTAGAAGATTTGTGAGAGAATTGGAAGTTATTACTTTAAAAATTTCATCTATGATCAGAATTTCTTTATATAAATAGATTAAACAGGGGGTAATAAAAGTAGGCCAAATAAACAAAGGGGAAAAAGAATTCTTATCAAGAAAGAGGATATGGTCTGGGAGGATGTTTTTCGGGAAGACAGCAGGATTATTCTTCTCTGTGGAAAGAGGGTCAGGCTAGTTTTGTAGACGATCCGTAAATAAAAGAAGAGGTTGAGAAGGCTGCCTCCTAAGAATAGTGGGATAATGATTTTTCTTCTTTTAAATGAAAAGATTATTAAAGGTACTATCTTTTTTATAAATCCGCCGAGAGGAGGGAGTCCTCCCAGGGACAAAAGGGCAAGGGAAAAGAGAATGATTTTTGTTGGTATTATTCTTGCCTTTCTTAGTGAGGAAAGGGAGAAAAGAGATCTGTTTTTGCATATGAGTAAAATTGCGGTTTTTTTGATAATGTAGAACAGGAATAATAAAAAAGATACTTCGGGAAGGAAGAAGGAGGCACAAGTCACTCACCCCAGGTGACTGATAGAAGAGTAGGCTAAGATCTTACGAGTTCTTATCTGGTTTAATCCCCCTCATCCTCCCACAATTACTGATAGTGTAGAGCAGAGAATTAGTATCTCTGAGGATATGTATCTTGACAGGGATAGAAGGAGGAACATGGGTGCTACCTTTTGTCAACATGCGATGATTATTACTTTCGGAAATGAAATACCTCTTAGAACGTCTGGGAACCAAAAGTGACACGGTGCTAATCCGAGCTTAATAATTAGGGCTGTGGATATGGTGTAGTAGCAAAGGGGGGATGAGGTTTCCGCTAGACTTCATCTTTTAGAGAGTCAGAGGTTGAGTACAGCTCCTTTTAGAAGGAGCGCTGCTCTGAAAGCTTGAACTAAAAAGTACTTCAAGGTGGCTTCCGTTCTTCGAGAATGTCCTTTCATGTTTAGTAAGGGAATTATGGAGAGAGTTCTTAGTTCGAGGCCTAGTCAAATGGGGAACCAATGTCTAGAAAGTAGAACCAGTCTGGTTCCTATAAGAAGGCTTGTCAAAAGAAGAATAATTATGAGACGTTTCATAGAGTTCAAGAGGACTTTAACCTCTTCTATCTGATTATCGGTCAGGTATTCCTGCTAGGAGTAAACTCTTTTCACTTAGATAACGGAAGATGAGGCTTTCGAAGATATCAGAAATGCTAGTGCCATTGAGAAGATTCCCAGAGAAAGAGGGAGATATTTCTTCCAGGTTAAGTGCATGAGCTGGTCGTATCGAAATCGCGGGTAAGATGCTCGCACCCATAGAAATAAGAATACTAAGCCTATCGTCTTTACGGCTAGACATGAAGGCCCTAGGATTCTTGTTTCTTTAAATGGTCTTCCGGCTCCTAGAAATAGAACGGTTCTTAAAACTTTCATGAAGATTATTTTAGCGTATTCGGCGATGAAAAACAGTGCGAACGGCCCTCCAGCATACTCTACGTTATAACCTGAGACCAATTCTGATTCCCCTTCTGTTAGGTCAAATGGCGCTCGTTTCGTTTCGGCTAAGGTAGAAACTAGTCACATTAGGAATAAGGGAAAATGTGGTAATAACATTCAGCAGTATTTCTGGGTCTTGACTATTTCTGATAGAGAGAATGAACCTGATCATATAATGAGGGATAGAAGAATTAACCCTATTCTTATTTCATAAGATATGGTTTGTGCTACCGCTCGAATACCTCCGAGAAGTGAGTACTTGGATTTAGAGGCTCACCCGGAGCCTAGAAGGGCGTAAACGGCTAATCTAGAAATACCAAGGATGAGAAGAAGTGAAAGGTTAACTTTTAGGGTCGGGACAGGGGCTGGGATCAGCGATCAAAGGATTAAGGCAAGCACAAGAAACAGAAATGGGGAGAAAAAGAATAGGTATGGTGAAGCTGTGGAAGGCTTTAGGGTTTCCATAATAAATAGCTTTAAGGCGTCAGCAAAGGGTTGGAGTAGTCCATATGGGCCAACTACTTTGGGGCCCTTACGGAATTGCATATAGCCCAGTACCTTCCGTTCTACCAGAGTTAAAAATGCTACTGATAAGAGAATAGGTACTAGGAATATTAAAGCTTGTAGGAGAAAAAGAATAACTTTCACAACCTTAAAAAAGAATTGAACTTTTGGTAAGGGATCTTAGGTCCCCTGCATTAACCACTTTGCTACTAAGGTTTTTCGTTGGCTTTTGCAAAGGGAGGATTTTAACCACCATTCTTGGAGTATGAGCCCAAAAGCTTGTTTAGCTTACCTTGCTGGTACATTTTCTTGGGCTTGAACCAAGGTCTCCTAATTGGAAGTTAGGTATATTAGTTATAATAAAAATGTGTCATGACATGTTTGGTTTTGTCATTTATATAAATGACAGCACCGTTGTTGGCGAAGAGTAAGGCTTCCACTTACATAAGAGAATTTACAATCCTCTACTATTTCAGTCATCTTGCCAGGAAAGGCGAGGGAGATCTAAGTTAAGAAAAACGTTGGACTGTCAGACCGAAGACATGAGTTAAAATCTCATAGATCTCGAAAGCAAGGTTCGAAGCATAGCTAAACCAGTTAAGTGTCTCCTTTACGCGGAGCCGATGTTTGTGCAATTCAAACTGCCTCGATAAGTCTTAACTGGCGCTAACCAGTAACTTTTAATTTGCAATTAAATATGTTGGACACCTTAAGACCGGTCCAAAGACTATAGAATTTTAATCTATGTTTTGAGCTTTGAAGGCTCACAGTTTTATTAAACTTAAGTCTTCCGTGGTTTTAGTTTAACAAAAATATCCGCTTTGCAAGCAGAAGATCCAAGTTACTTCTTGGATACCACATTGTGAAAATGGCGAGTTTAAAAGAGGACTTGCACCCCTGGTTATAGAGCCTAAATCTATTGCATTACTTTCTTTGCTATTTAAACTTACCCCTCTGAGTTGAAAGGAGTTAAACCTTCATTCTTTTGGTTAACGGCCAAATGCTTGCTTCAGCTTCAACTCAAGAGAACAGTTAGACTCTGAGAAGTATTTTAATGAAAAATAAGGGATTTTGATTCCCTAGATGTAAGTTCGTTTCTTACCTTTTCAAAAGCATAGGAATTTTCCTATATCTGCTGCCCCCAAAGCAGCCATTTTAATAAACTAGCCTTTGTAGAAGGTTTACCATTTATATAAATGACGGTATCAATTTTTATCGTCACACCGAGCGGTTAAGAAGGTGAGATCAATATACAATATCAGCTTTATTGAAACCGGTTAGGAGGTATAAGCAATCTAGTCCCAAAAGAATCAAAAAAAAAAGAAGAACGAACCTGAGTAACTACTGAGTCTCTATTAACTGTTTGAACACCAAGCAAGCGTTTTTAGGGGGACGGTAATGGAGGTGTAGAACCCCTAAAAACGTTGCGAGGTATAGTGAAAACAGTTAATAGAGGGTCAGGCGAGTGAAGGTGTCCGAGCAACATCCTTGGGAACATATAAGGTTTGGGTAGTGAGAGCGTGGGGAGCCCGGAACAGGGGAAAAATAGGGAAAGAGAAAGATTTTCCCCCGATTGGAGTCCTATGAATTTTTCGGTAGGAGTAAGAGGGAGAGGACGAACAAGAGGGGGGGGGGGTTCATAGGGGGCGTTTTGTAGGGGAGGGGAAAGAAAGGTAAAAGTTAAATGAAGACTTTTTTTTAGGTTTTGACACTTTTTTAGAAAGGGAAAGTGTCAAAATTTTGGCTTGGGATTTCAGTCAATCGTAAGTGGTAAGAGTTGGGGGGTTTTTATTTTTAAAGAGTTTAAGGAAGCTTTCCGGGTGTTCTTGTTAGGTTAGTTTTTGGGTAGCTGTAAGAAAGAGTTTAACTTTCTTTGCCAGTTTACAAGACTGGTTGTTTAGCCTAAACTTTTACAGCTTCTACTTTTACCAGGGTGTTAACCTGGGTCTAGGGCTTGAAAAGCCCTTGTTTTAGCTAAACTATAAAGGCTTTACCAGGTACACTTTCCAGTACACCTACTATGTTACGACTTTTCTCCTCGTTTGACGAGAGTGACGGGCGATGTGTGCGCATTCTAGAGCTGGTTTCATTGGGTATTTCTTTAAAAAATTACTGTCGAATCCTCTTTCAGAATCACTTTTCAGTGATAAGTCCTCTGTTATCAAGTAAAGTAGCTCATCGATTCCCATTCTATTGGCTGCACCTTGATCTGACGTAGGGGGTATTCCTTTTTGTTCACTTTCTTGGAGGTGAGCTGACGACGATGGTATACAAGCTGATGTTCTAAGAATGGTGGGGTCCCTTGTGGGTTATCAATTCAATGACAAGCTCCTCCGAAAAGGGCTAGAAAACCGCCAAGTTCTTTAAGTTTTAGTTCAAACCGTACTACTCTGGTGTCTGTCTAGTTTACCAGCGAGTATAGTGGAGTATCTAATTCCAGTTTATTTCTCGCTTTTTTGGTTGGGCTTTTTTATTTTATTTTCTGGGCTTTAGCTTGCTACTGCTGGGAGTTCTCTTTAAAATAAGTCTTTTTAGCCTTTCCTTCTTTGGACCGGTATAATTTAACTCAGGCTTAACGTGTAACCGCGGCTGCTGGCACGTTATTAACCATCCTTCTTTCTCTTGTCTATTTCTTGGTTTCCCAAATTTTATAAAGTTAAGCACTGCTGACCGCAAGTTATGATTAGTAGTTAGGTAAGAACTTATCTGTTGAAAAGTTTTTGTAAAGTGTTTTCATCTTGCTGGGTCGCTTCGGAGCTTGCATGTGGCAGATAGAGGAAAGCTAAATTTTAAGCTAGAACCAAGCTTGTATTAAAGAAAGGAGTTTAACCTTTGATCTGGCATTTTCAACGCCAAGCTTTTTCCTTAAGCTACTTTAATTTACCGTAGCAGAAGCTTTTTTTCTAATATTGATATAGTTGGGAAGAAGACTATAAATATAGAGAAGTAAAGTATTGACGCTACTTGTCCTATAAGTATAAATGGCTCCTCCACGGGTTGTCTCCCTATTCATGTGAGAATGAGGAATGTTGCTATTAGAATTCAGAACGTGATTTGGGAGAGGGGACGAAACGTAGAGGCTTGATTAGAGGAAGTGTGGAGGATTGGTACTAAAAATCAGACGAGAACGGCTGCTACAAGGGCTATAACTCCTCCTAGCTTTTTAGGGATTGAGCGGAGGATGGCGTAAGCAAAGAGGAAGTATCATTCTGGCTGAATGTGTGTTGGTGTTACAAGGGGTTTGGCCGGAATGAAGTTTTCTGGGTCTTTTAGGGCGGTGGGGGCTAGGAGTGCTAGTGCTAGGATTCCTGCAAGAAGAAATAAAAAGCCTACTAGGTCCTTAGTTGAGAAATAGACGTGGAATGGTGTCTTGTCGTATCTTCTGTCTAGCCCTGTTGGATTGTTAGAACCTTTCTGGTGTAGAAACGAGAGGTGAATAATGGAGAGGGCGGCTATAATGAATGGAAACAAAAAGTGAAAGGTAAAGAATCGAGTTAGGGTGGCATTGTCCACTGAGAACCCTCCTCATACTCACTGTACGAGGGTTTCTCCTAGGTATGGTACCGCTGAGAGGAGGTTGGTAATAACGGTAGCTGCTCAAAAGGACATCTGACCTCAAGGAAAAACGTAACCTACGAATGCTGTAATCATTGTAATGAGAAATAAGATTACTCCTATATTTCATGTTTCCTCTTTTACGTAGGATCCATAATAAATTCCTCGACCTATGTGGCAGTAAAGGCATATGAAAAAGAAGGATGCTCTTTTGGCGTGTATTTTTCGTAGGAGTCATCCATATTTTACGTCTCGACAGATGTGTCTTACTGAGGAGAACGCTAAGGAAATGTCTGCGGTGTAGTGCATCGCCAGAAAGGTTCCTGTGATTAATTGTACGATAAGACAAAGTCCTAGGAGTGAACCAAATTTTCATCAGATTGAGAGGTTGCTCGGGGCTGGTAAGTCTATAAGTGAGCCTTTTATAATTCGGAAAAGTGGGTGGCTCTTTCGAAGTGGTCCTGTCATTTATATAAATGGTATTTTACTTGTTTATGTTGTTTCTTCTTCTCGGGAGAACTTTAGTGTTTTATAGTTTGTCTCCCTATTATGCTGCTCTTGGTCTGATGATAAGATCTTTGTTTGGCTGTGTCTTGTTGGTTTCACTAGGGTTAAGTTTCTTGGCTTTGCTTTTGTTGCTTATCTACATGGGAGGTATGTTAGTAGTGTTTGTCTATTCTAGTGCTTTGTCGGCGGATCGGTATCCTACAATTAGAAATCTGGGGGAGGTTATGATACTGTTTGTTTTGTTGTCATCTTGGGTGTTCATTATCTTTGAAGATTTCCTTGAATCCGGCGTGAGTATAGTTTCTAATCATGTCTTATTGGACCTGGGTAGTTTGTGCCATCTTTACGACTTGGGGGGTTTTTACTTACTTATTGGAGGTTTGGCTTTATTAGTAGTTTTGGTTTTGGCTCTGGTCGTTTCTTTTGGGACCTCTCTTAGAAGACTTCGGGCTCTTTAAGATTTGATGAGCTTAAATAATTAAGAGCGTGGTTGCCGTTAGGAGGCCTAGAAGGGTTATAGAGAGAAGGTATTGCTTAATATACCCGGTTTGAGTGATTTGTTGCTTCTTTGTTGCCTCTTTTTTAGAGAGGAAGATCCCTTGGGCTCCTAGTGTCTCTCTTCATCCACGATCTAGTGTCCGTGTGGAAAGGGAGAAAGCTGTTAGGTTGGTCGTTGCTGCTATAGAGGAATGTACTGTTTTGGTGAAGAACCAGGTCTTTGAGAAAAAACTTTTTCTGGTTGTTTTTGTTTTTAGGAACAGGATGGTTGTTGAAGCTATCGTTGCCCCAATAATAGTTACTATAATGGGGGTTTTCTTTATGGTTGATAGCGGGAATAAAGTGGGTAGATTGAATATTCACAAGGACATTGTTCAGCCTACAAAAATGGAACCTATTGCTAGTCGTACAAGGGGAAAAAAAAGTTTTTGGTTTTCCTCTTTTATTGGGTTTATAGAAGCTTTTCTGGAGTTTTTTGAGAAGCAAAACGTCACAATCCGGAATCTGTAGGCGGCTGTTAGTAGTGTTGCGATGGAAGAGAGGAGAAAGGAGAATAAATTGGAAGGATTTTCTATTATTAGTTCTAGAATTAGGTCCTTTGAGTAAAACCCTCTTAGGAATGGGATTCCCATGAGGGCTACTCTTCCCAGAAATAGGCATGATGCGGTTATTGGGAGACTTTGTCTAATTTTCGACATCTTTCGTAGGTCCTGTTCTTTGTTGAATCTGTGTATAATTCTTCCTGAGCAAAGAAACAACATAGCCTTAAAGAATGCGTGTGTGCATATATGGAATAGGGCAACCATAGGATTTTTTAGTCCTATGGATACCATCATAAGTCCTAGTTGTCTGGTGGTTGAGTAAGCGATAATCTTCTTTATGTCGTGTTGTCGGAAAGCTGAGGTGGCCGCGAAAATGGCTGTTAAGGACCCTACTACTAGGGTGGTTTTGAGGAAGGCTGAAGTGGGTTGCAGTATGTTGGTTATCCGTATAAGTAGAAAAACGCCTGCTACAACCATTGTGGAGCTGTGGAGGAGGGCTGATACGGGTGTTGGACCTTCCATTGCTGCTGGAAGCCATGGATGTAATCCAAACTGCGCTGACTTGCCTATTGCCCCTATCAGCGCGGCAAAAAGTATTATGGAGGTCCATCATTGGTCTTCTTTTCCTTTTAGAGAATAGATTTTTGTTATTCTTCATCTTCCTAATTTAAATAGGGCAACGGATAGGAGGACTATTATTCCAAGATCTCCTATTCGTTTGTAAATGATGGCTTGGAGAGCGGAGGATTTTGCATCTGTTCGTGTTGTTCATCATCTTATGAGGAGGAATGAAAGAAATCCTACTCCTTCTCATCCTATGAAGAACAAAAACAGGTTTTCTGCTGCGGTCAGTATTAGCATTTTAAGAAGAAAAATTATTAAAAGTCGGAAGAATTTTCTTCTAAACGGGTCTCTGTGCATGTAGTAGATTGAGAATTCCACTATCGATCATGTGACTAGTAAGGCTACGGTGGAGAAGAATATGAATCTTCTATCAATGTTGATAGACAGTATAGATCTTACTCTTGTTTTGTTTATTCACGGTAGAAGAGAAGATGATATTGGAGTTTTTGATCCTACTATAAATAATAATAATTTTAAGATGGCCAGGATAGAGAGGGTCTTCATGGAAAGGAGACAAATATAGCTTTCTTTGGCTTTTCGAATTGATGTTACTTTGCTGTTGTTCTTGTTGGAAAAGGTAGAGGTTAATATAAGTATAATGAAGATTGATAGAGTTATCGAAGTTTTTAGGGTAGTGGATGATAGGGTCATCGAGCGCTCCATGGAGTTAAACCACGGATTCTAGGGCTTAGCAGGCCAAGAATATTCTCATAGCGCTCTGGATTTAAGGGCGGTGTGTATTCGCCATCTCCAATGCCACAAATTGGTATTTTAATAAACTACTTAAATCATAACATGCACGAGTTGGGTTTTATAATTATCCCAATTAGAGGGAATAAGTGAAGAAAAAACAATAAGTGTTCTCGAGGGTTGACTTTCAGGAATGAGAGCGTATGGTTAGCTTTCTTTTGGGTTTTTGTTTTTTGGAAGATGAGAAGAGAGTAAATTGCTCCAAATATAGTGGCTATGCCTACCAATGGGGTTAGGAAAATTGACCATCTTATGGCTTTTGTAATTATAAATATTTCCCCTATCAGTTTTGGAAAGGGGGGAAGACCTAGTTTGGCAGCACAAGCTATGAGTCATCAAAGTGGTAGGAGGACTGTAATTGTCTTAAATCCTCGTGTAATAAATATTTTACGGGTATGTGTTCGTTCGTAGAGTACTTTTGCTAGGGCGAACAAGGCCGAGGAGACTAATCCGTGTGCTATCATTAGGATTAGCGCTCCTTTAATTCTTCATTCGGAAAATAAAAGAGATCATGCTGAAACAAGTCTCATGTGACCTACAGATGAATACGCTATTAGAGCCTTTAGGTCCGTTTGCCGTGTACATAATATTCTGGTTATGAGTGAACCTCAGCAGCAGAAGATTATTAAAATTCTTGAAGAGGTTTTACTTCTGGGAATAGTGTTTTCAGGCGAATAATACCGTAGCCTCCTAACTTTAGGAGTATCGCTGCTAATATCATTGATCCGGCTATTGGGGCTTCCACGTGTGCCTTGGGGAGTCATAGGTGGAAACCATATATTGGCATCTTTACTAAGAATGCTGTAATTGTTATTAACCATCATATTTTCATGGAGAATAAGGATAATTGGGGATTTATGAGTTTTGTTATTGTGAGTGATAGGGAGAATTTTTGTCTTCTTATAAAAATAATGGAGATAAGTAGGGGTAAGGAGCCGAACAGTGTGTAGAAAAGGAAGTAAGTACCTGCTTGGAGACGTTCTACTTTTGCTCCTCATCGTGTAATGATAATTAGGGTCGGTATGAGGGTGGCTTCGAAACAGACGAAGAAAGATAAAATTTTTAAGGAAGAGAACGTCAGTATAAGGAAAATGACTATGGTTGAGGATAGGAGGAGAAATCTTTTTTGGTCTTTCTTTCTCTTTTTCTTCAGTATTTTCTGCGCTAAGAAACATAGAGGGGCAAGTCAACATCTTAAGACAATTAGCGGGGCTGAGAGACCATCTATAGCAAAGTGGTAGCTGAGAAATGATCATTTGGTGGTTTTGGCTCTTTTGATGGTGGATAGAGAAAAAAAAGTCATTAAAGATAGAGAGGAGAATAGTGCTGCTCATTTTCAGCGCTTCAGAGAAAATATTGTTAACGAGGAAAGGGATAAGGTTAATAAGGTTATCATTCATTTAACTATTCTGCTCACTCCAGACCTCCTTGGTCTCATTCGTAGGCTAGGCCGGCAGCTAAAATTATTAGGAAGATAGAGGATAAGGGTAAAAGAACTTTCAGTTTGGTGTTTGAGGCTGGGATAATGGGGAAGAGGAGGGCAATTTCTAAGTCAAATATGAGGAATAGTATGGCTACTAAGAAAAACCGAAATGAAAATGGAAGGCGGGCTGAGTTAATGGGGTCGAATCCACATTCGTATGGGGATGCCTTTTCTAACTCTAGGGAGCGTTTTGGTAAGAAGTGTCCAACAATGAGGAGAAGAAGGGAAAGAAAGATGGCAAGAGAAAAGAAGATTAAAAGTTTCATTTGTCTTAAATTTTGTTATTTATATAAAGAAAGGAGGAGTGGCAGAATGTTATTGCGTTTGACTTGAAATCAATAGACGAAGGTTTAATTCCTTCCTCCTCTTATGATCCTCATCAGTAGATGCATACGTATAAAAATAGTCAGACAACGTCTACGAAGTGTCAGTATCAGGCTGCTGCTTCGAAACCAAAGTGATGATGGTTAGAAAAGTGGTGTTTTATCAGCCGAAAGAAGCATACTGCTAGAAAAGTGGAGCCTATGATGACGTGAAGTCCATGAAATCCTGTCGCTACGAAGAAAGTAGAACCATAGACTCTGTCGGCTATGGTAAATGGCGCATCCAAGTATTCTCAAGCTTGGAGTCCGGTAAAGTAAAGTCCTAAAGCAACTGTAAGACCTAGGGCTTGTATGGCTTCCGCTCGATTTTTCTCTATAATTCTATGGTGTGCTCATGTTATTGTTACTCCAGAGGAAAGGAGGACGGCTGTGTTAAGTAATGGTACTAGAAAAGGGTTGAGAGGTGAGATTCCCGTAGGAGGTCATGTAACTCCAATTTCAACTCTTGGAGCTAGGCTTCTGTGGAAAAATGCTCAGAAAAAGGCAAAGAAAAAACATACTTCTGAGGTAATAAATAATATCATTCCATAACGTAATCCTTTTATAACGACTAAAGTGTGATGTCCTTGAAAGGTTGCTTCTCGAATAACGTCTCGCCATCATCTAGCTGCGCATATCGAGGTTGCTATGAGTCCTAGAATTAATAGGTAAATTCTTCCTGAATGAAACCATACTACCAGCCCGGAAGTCATTATTAAGGCTCCGAAGGCTGCTATTAATGGTCAAGGTCTTTGGTCTACGAGGTGGAAAGGGTGTTGATGGGTCATAATTATAGGTTTTGATCAAGATAAAAGTTTACTAGGGAAGTAAAGACATATGCTTGGATGCAAGCTACACCTACTTCTAATATAAAAAGGAGGCCTAAAATTATTAGCGTTAAAAATCTTAGTAAAGGGGAAGAAGCCAAGATCCAAGTGGCAGTTGAGAGAAGAAATATTAAGAGGTGTCCTGCTGTTAAATTGGCTGCTAGTCGTAACCCGAGTGCTATGGGCTGTGCTATAAGTCTTAGTGTTTCTATTAGTACCATTATTGGGATTAGGAATGACGGAGTTCCTTGGGGGACTAAATGCCTGAGTCGTCTTTTAAATGCTAGGTAAAAGCCAAGTATTTTAACGCTCATTCAGAGCGGGACTGCTAAGCTGTAAGTGAAGGAAGCGTGTCTGGTGATAGAGAATGCGTAAGGAAAAAGTCCCATTAGGTTTATCGAGATTATAATAAAAAATACTACTGTTAGTGTGGGTATTCATGGAGCTGCTGTCTTCTTTCTTTTTTGGAAAATGATCTTCATAACTTCGAGTCGAATGGTGTTTCATATGTATAAGACTCGTCCTCTGAAAAAATTGGTTGGAAAAATGAATAGTAGTCATCTTAGGGCTAAGATTGAAGAAACAACCTGAAGGGGAAGGAAAGCTACAATGTCTGGGGAAAATTGACCAAAAAGTCTAGTTACCATGTTCATCTTTGTTGGTTGTCCTGCTTTTGAGCTCTGGAAGTGATGTCTTCTTTGTTTTCTAAGGAGGTAGAGAATCATCTTTGCTTAAGTAGACAGAAGAGAAAAGTGACTACTAAAAGTCATGCTAGTAAAAATTTGAATAGAAATCATAAAAGGTCTAGTTGTGGCATCTCCAGGGGGAGGATCTCCCATCTTCAGATCAAGAGGCTGAGGCTTTTTTTAAGCTACCTAAAGGTCTATTATATGATTAACTTTATTTATTCTTCGATGTTTTGGGTGATTCAGTTCTCAAAGTTTTCAAAGGGAACTGATTCAATAACAATGGGCATAAATCTATGGTTGGCACCGCAAATTTCTGAGCATTGCCCATAAAATAAACCTGTTCGATTAATGAGAAAAGAGGTTTGATTGAGTCGTCCTGGAACTGCATCCATCTTGACTCCTAGGGAAGGAACGGCTCATGAGTGGAGAACGTCTGCTGACGATACTAGGATGCGAATGGGATTTTGGAAAGGGAGGACTAGTCGGTTGTCTACTTCTAGGAGTCGAGGTTGACCTACTTCTAGGTCTGATGTTGGTACCATATAGGAGTCAAATTCTATTTCGTGGTAATCAGTATATTCGTAGCTCCAGTATCATTGATGTCCGATGGCCTTTATAGTCAAAAATGGGTTTTTTACTTCATCCATTAAGTAAAGGAGTTGAAGGGAGGGGAAGGCAATAAAGATTAAAATGAGTGCTGGTACAATGGTCCATATTGTTTCTAGTTCTTGTCCTTCTAAAAAGAATCGTTTGGTAAAGGACGAAGAAAGAAGGGATAAGAGACCATAAAATACTAGAATAATTATGAGTGTTAGTATAATAAGAGTGTAGTCGTGAAAGTAAACAAGCTCTTCCATGAGAGGAGAGGACGCATCTTGTAGACCTAGTTGTGCTCAAGTTGCCATTTAACTTTGAAGAAGGTTAATTTTAGCAAGAAGATCTGTTTTATGTCTTCGTGATAGAGATACCATTAAGGCCAAACCAGCTCTTGCTTCACAGGCTGAGAAGGTTAGCAGAAGTATGGAAAATTTGAGGGAGGAGAAGTTTTCGTGGATTTGAGATCAGGTAGATATTTTTAGAAATAGGGATACTAAGAGAAGTTCTAGACAAAGAAGGAGGGATAAAAGATGAAGACGTTTTATAATAACGCCTACTACTCCTAGAAAGAAAAGGGAAAATAAAATGGCAGATAAAATTTTCATTTGAAGACCTTAGGTTATTTACTAAGAATTTGAAGGTCGAAACTTCATGTTTTTTAAACTAGTCTTCTTTTAATTACTTAATAGGGAGAAATGTAGTGGGAGTTTCTTCAAAGGTATGGTGGGAAGGAGGAAAACTTTCGTACTGTCATTCTAAGGAAGCTGGTACAAAAGAAGGTGCGGGTACTGGTCGCTGTGAGGCAAAGGCTTCTCAAATTAGGAATAAAAAGAATAAGGCACCTACTAAAGAGATAATGGAGCCTATAGACGAAACAGTTTTTCAAGTAGTGTAGGCGTCTGGGTAATCTGAGTACCGTCGTGGCATTCCTGCTAATCCTAGAAAATGTTGTGGGAAGAAAGTAAGATTAACACCAATAAACATAATGAAAAATTGTACCTTCGATCAAAGTGGATGAAGGGCTGTGCCTGAAAACAGTGGGAATCAGTGTGTGAAGCCGGAAAAAATAGCAAACACAGCACCCATTGATAGTACGTAGTGGAAGTGAGCCACAACATAGTAGGTGTCGTGAAGAATAACGTCAATAGAGGAATTGGCAAGTACTATTCCTGTTAACCCGCCAACTGTAAATAAAAAGACAAACCCTAATGCCCATAGTAGTGGTGTTTCCCAGACCAGCTTTGAACCTTGAAGAGTGGCCATTCAGCTAAATACCTTTATACCAGTTGGTACCGCTATAATCATTGTAGCTGCTGTAAAATAGGCTCGGGTGTCAACGTCCATTCCTACTGTAAACATATGGTGGGCTCAAACTAAGAAACCTAGAATTCCGATGGCGACCATGGCGTAAACCATTCCTAGGTAGCCAAAGGGTTCTTGCTTTCCTCTGTAGTGAGCTATTACGTGGGAAATCATTCCAAATCCTGGAAGAATGAGGATGTAAACTTCTGGGTGCCCAAAAAATCAGAAAAGATGTTGGAATAAAATTGGGTCACCCCCTCCAGCAGGGTCAAAAAAGGTAGTTTTTATTTTTCGGTCTGTGAGAAGCATAGTTATAGCTCCTGCTAGGACTGGGAGTCTAAGAAGAAGAAGGAATGCTGTTATAAAAACCGACCAAACAAATAAAGGAAGTCGATCAAAAGTAACTCCCGGTGTTCGCATTTTTATTATTGTAGTGATAAAGTTAATTGAAGCAAGTATGGAAGACGCTCCAGCTAAATGTAGGGAAAAAATGGCCAAATCCACTGACCCTCCGGCGTGCGCAATGTTTCTCGAAAGTGGGGGGTAAATTGTCCATCCAGTTCCAACACCTCTTTCGACTCCCGCTGAGGCTAAAAGAAGAATAAAAGAAGGGGGGACTAGTCAAAAGCTCATTTTATTCATCCGTGGGAATGCCATATCGGGGGCTCCTATCATTAATGGTATTAGTCAATTTCCAAATCCACCAATCATTATAGGCATTACCATAAAAAAGATCATCACTAAAGCATGGGCTGTTACAACTACATTATAAATTTGGTCGTCTTGAAGAAGGGATCCAGGCTGAGCTAGCTCTGTTCGAATAATTACTCTCATTGCTGTGCCTACCATTCCTGCTCACGCCCCAAAAATTAGGTAAAGAGTTCCAATGTCCTTGTGTTTTGTAGAAAAAAGTCAACGTCTTAAGTTCAT